GATGACAATGCTGCAGTTGTGATTGATCAAGAAGGAAATCCAAAAGGAACTCGAATCTTTGGTGCAATCCCCCGAGAATTGAGACAATTAAATTTTACTAAAATAGTTTCACTAGCTCCCGAGGTATTATAAAATATAATGAGATGTTGATATCTTTTTATCTTTCTTTGGGATAGTTGAAAAAAATACATTAAGAACTATTCGTAGATTGTGTCTCACGTATATACCTTTTCAAATTCATATATCAAAATATAAACCAATAAAAACAAAAAAGAAAAACATGTTAATTATATCCAATTTCGAGGCACCAATAAGTTTAGTTCATCATGGGTAGAGACACTATTGCTGAGATAATAACCTCTATAAGAAACGCGAATATGGATAGAAAAAGAGTTGTTCGCATAGCATCTACTAATATTACGGAAAATATTGTTAAAATCCTTTTCCGAGAAGGTTTTATCGAAAACGTCAGAAAACATCGAGAAAAAAACAAATCTTTTTTGGTTTTAACCCTGCGACATAGAAAGAATAGGAAAAGACCTTATAGAAATTTTTTAAATTTAAAACGGATCAGCCGACCCGGTCTACGAATCTATTCTAACTCTCAACGAATTCCTAGAATTTTAGGTGGGATGGGGATTGTAATTATTTCTACTTCTCGGGGGCTAATGACAGACCGGGAGGCTCGACTAGAAGGAATCGGCGGAGAAATTTTGTGTTATATATGGTAATCCTTTTAATATCCAAATGGGATCCGAAACCTCTTCCTATTAAAAAAAAAGGGGGGTGAGTTGTCTAATATCCTTTCTCCTACATTAGTGGATACTTCAAGGGGGCTTTACCTGGAATGAAAGAACAAAAATGGATTCATGAAGGTTTAATTACTGAATCGCTTCCCAACGGCATGTTCCGGGTTCGGTTAGATAATGAGGATCTGATTCTAGGTTATGTTTCAGGAAAGATCCGACGTAGTTTTATACGGATACTGCCGGGAGATAAAGTAAAAATTGAAGTAAGTCGTTATGATTCAACCAGAGGACGTATAATTTATCGACTCCGAAACAAGGATTCAAAAGATTAAGCGGTTTCTTTTATTCAATACTATGATTCTAGATGAAAATTTCAAGAAACTTATTTTCTACCAAGAAGTAGATTCAGAATTAAGATTAAGGAATGACAAATATGAAAATAAGAGCTTCCGTTCGTAAAATTTGTGAAAAATGTCGATTAATCCGCAGACGGGGACGCATTATAGTAATTTGTTCCAACCCGAGACATAAGCAAAGACAAGGATAATTAGACTCGCTAAAAGGCTCAGTGTACAAATAAGGAATCTGCTTTGATGTGAAATGGATATATCCATATATTTTTGATTCATATTTATGAGATGATAAAATATGGCAAAAGCTATGCCGAGAATCGGTTCACGTAGGAATGGACGTATTGGTTCGCGTAAGAGTGCACGTAGAATACCAAAAGGAGTTATTCATGTTCAAGCAAGTTTCAATAATACCATTGTGACAGTTACAGATGTACGGGGTCGGGTGGTTTCCTGGGCCTCGGCCGGTACTTGTGGGTTCAAGGGTACGAGAAGAGGGACACCCTTTGCCGCTCAAACTGCAGCAGCAAATGCTATTCGTACCGTAATAGATCAAGGTATGCAACGAGCGGAAGTCATGATAAAGGGTCCCGGTCTCGGAAGGGACGCAGCATTACGAGCTATTCGTAGAAGTGGTATACTATTAACTTTTGTACGGGATGTAACCCCTATGCCACATAATGGCTGTAGACCTCCGAAAAAAAGACGTGTGTAGAAATAAACATTGAATAAATTTCAAGAGAAACAAGAGAAATAAATAATTCAATCAAATAAAAAAAATATTACTATGGTTCGAGAGAAAGTAACAGTATCTACTCGGACACTGCGGTGGAACTGTGTTGAATCAAGAACAGACAGTAAACGTCTTTATTACGGGCGCTTTATTCTGTCTCCACTTATGAAAGGCCAAGCCGACACAATAGGCATTGCGATGCGAAGAGCTTTGCTTGGAGAAATAGAAGGAACATGTATTACACGCGTAAAATTTGAGAACGTCACCCACGAATATTCTACTATAACGGGTATTCAAGAATCGGTTCATGAAATTTTAATGAATTTGAAAGAGATTGTATTGAGAAGTAATTTATATGGAACTTGTGAGGCATGTATTTGTGCCAGGGGTCCTGGATATGTAACTGCTCAAGATATCATCTTACCGCCTTATGTAGAAATCGTCGACAATACACAACATATAGCTAGCTTGACAGAACCTATTAATTTTTATATTGGATTAGAAATCGAGAGAAATCGCGGATATCTCATAAAAATGCCACATAACTTTCAAAATGGAAGTTATCCTATAGATGCTGTATTCATGCCTGTTCGAAATGTAAATCATAGTATTCATTCTTATGGGAATGGGAATGAAAAACAAGAGATACTGTTTCTCGAAATATGGAC